ATAAAAATACATACAAAAATTATAGCAATTATTACACTTATTATATCAACAATCATAGTTATTAGATCCGAAAATTGACTAAGAATATGAATAGGATTAGAAATTAATATAATATCATTTATTCCTTTAATAGAAAAAACAAAAAATAAAAGATCTTCAGAAGCTAAAATAATATATTTTTTAATTCAAAGTATTAGATCCATAGTTTTCCTTTTTATAATTATTATTAATTCAAAAATAATAATTAACGAAAACCTAGAAAAATTATCAACAATTTTAATAAATATATCAATAATTATAAAAATAGGAATAGCCCCAATAAATTTATGATTTATTAATATTATAAATAAATTATCATGAGAAAACTGCTTAATTTTAATAACATGACAAAAAATTGCACCAATATTTGTTATATCAAACATATATATATCAAAAATAATAATTATAATAATTACCATAATAAATGCAATCATTGGAGCAATTGGTGGATTAAACCAAACATCCATTAAAAAAATTATAGCTTTCTCATCAGTAAATCACATAAGATGAATATTTATTTGTATAAAATATAACAACGAAACATGAATTAAATACTTAATTATTTATATATTAATATTAATTCCAATAATTTTATTTTTCAAAATAAATTCCATTTATCATATAAATCAAATAAATATAAATATTAAAACTAAAACACAAAAAATTAATATTATAATTATAATAATAAGAATGGGAGGACTCCCACCATTTATTGGATTTTACCCAAAATGAATAGTTATTCAATCAATTATAATATATGAAACAATATTTACAATAATAATCCTCATATTTAGATCAATAATTACATTATTCTATTACCTACGAATAATCTCACCTATCATTATAATAAATTCAACTAACCAAAAATGAATTATAAAAACCAATGAAAGAAAAAAAATCATAATAATAAATATAATTGTAAACTTAATATTACCAATTACATTAATTTTAAACATTATATAAAATCTTAAGTTAAAAAAACTATTAACCTTCAAAGTTAAATATATAAATTAAATTTTATAGGTTTTAGTAAAACTACTACTTTAGAATTGCAATCTAATATCATATATTGACTATAAAACCTGATAAAGGAATAAAACATTCTTATATAAATTTACAATTTACAACCTAAACAATCAGACACTTTATCAGATTTATTAAAAATAATAAAAAACAGAACATTAAAAAATGAATAAATGATTATATTCTACAAATCATAAAGACATTGGTACATTATATTTTATATTAGGTATATGATCAGGAATAATTGGTATATCAATAAGATGAATTATTCGAATTGAACTGGGACAACCAGGATCATTTATTGGAAATGATCAAATCTATAATACTATTGTAACAGCCCACGCATTTATTATAATTTTTTTTATAGTTATGCCAATCATAATTGGAGGTTTTGGTAATTGACTTGTACCTTTAATAATTGGAGCACCAGATATAGCATTCCCCCGAATAAATAATATAAGATTCTGATTACTACCCCCATCACTAACATTATTATTAATTAGAAGAATAGTAGATACAGGAGCCGGAACTGGTTGAACTGTTTATCCCCCACTATCAAGAAATATTGCCCATAATAATGCATCCGTAGACCTAACAATTTTTTCACTTCATTTAGCCGGTGTATCATCAATTTTAGGAGCAGTTAATTTTATCTCAACAATTATAAACATACGAGCAACAGGTATAACAAGAGAAAAAATTCCCCTATTTGTATGATCCGTAGGTATTACAGCACTATTACTATTATTATCACTGCCAGTATTGGCCGGAGCAATTACAATATTATTAACTGACCGAAATATTAATACTTCATTTTTTGACCCAGCAGGAGGTGGTGACCCGGTATTATATCAACACTTATTTTGATTTTTTGGACATCCAGAAGTTTATATTTTAATTCTCCCAGGATTCGGTATTATCTCACACATTATTAGACAAGAAAGAGGAAAAATTAATGCATTTGGATCTACAGGTATAATTTATGCTATATTAGCAATTGGATTACTAGGATTTATTGTATGAGCTCATCACATATTTACAGTAGGTATAGATGTAGACACACGAGCATATTTTACATCAGCCACTATAATTATTGCCGTACCCACAGGAATTAAAATTTTTAGATGATTAGCCACCATACATGGATCAATTATTAACTACACACCATCAACTCTATGAGCACTAGGATTTGTATTTTTATTCACAATTGGAGGGTTAACGGGAATTATTTTAGCAAATTCATCAATTGATATTATTCTTCATGACACTTACTATGTAGTAGCACATTTCCATTATGTTTTATCAATAGGAGCAGTATTTGCTATTATAGCAGGATTTATTCAATGATATCCACTATTAACTGGTATAACTATAAACCCTAAATGATTAAAAACACAATTTATTACAATATTTATTGGAGTAAATATAACATTCTTCCCACAACATTTTCTAGGTTTAAGAGGTATACCTCGACGATATTCAGACTACCCAGATGCCTATATATCATGAAATATTATTTCATCAATCGGATCAACTATTTCAATTATTGGAACTATAATATTTATTATAATTCTATGAGAAAGAATAATTTCAAAACGAAAAATTATATTTATCATGAACATAACTTCAAATATTGAATGATTACAAAAGTATCCTCCTGCCGAACATTCATATAACGAAACACCTATTATATTTAATTTTCAATATGGCAGAAAATATGCAATGAATTTAAGCTTCATTTATAAAGAACTATCTTTTATTGAAAATAGCTAAATGATCACAAATTAATCTTCAAGATGCCAACTCACCTATCATAGAACAATTAATTTTCTTCCACGACAACACAATAATTATTTTATTAGCAATTACAACAATAATCGCATGAATTATAGTAAAAATAATCTCAAACAAAATAATTAATCGATTTATAATAGAAAATCAAACAATTGAAATTATTTGAACAATTATTCCAGCACTAATCTTAATATTAATTGCCCTACCATCACTACGAATTTTATATATAATAGACGAAATCAAATCACCATCAATTACCATTAAATCAATTGGTCATCAATGATACTGAAGATATGAATATTCTGATTTCAAAAACATCGAATTTGACTCATATATAAAACCAACAAATGAAACAATAAATAATGAATTTCGATTACTAGAAACAGATAATCATATTGTTCTACCAATAAATAATCAAATTCGAATTCTTGTTACAGCAACAGATGTATTACATTCATGAACAATCCCCAGAATAGGTGTTAAAATTGATGCAATCCCAGGACGACTTAACCAAAGATCAATATTCATAAATCGCCCAGGAATTATATATGGACAATGCTCAGAAATTTGTGGGGCAAATCACAGATTTATACCTATCACAATTGAAAGAGTGCCTACCAAACAATTCATTAAATGATTAAAAAATAATTCATTAAGTGACTGAAAGTAAAGTAATGGTCTCTTAAACCAAATTATAGTAATTAACAACTACTCTTAATGGAAAAATTAGTTTATAAAAAACATAAACTTGTCAAGTTTAAAAAATTATCATTAATATTTTTCTATACCTCAAATAGCACCAATATCTTGATTAACATTAATATTATTATTTACAATAACAATAATTATTATTAACACCATAATATATTTCAACAAAGATTATAAAAACAAAAATACTGAAAAAAACATAACAAAAAAATTATTTAACTGAAAATGATAACTAATTTATTTTCAACATTTGATCCATCAACTTCAATATATTATTCAATAAACTGAAACAGAACTATTATATTTATAATTCTAATACCTTATTCATATTGAATAATATCATCACGATATACAAAAATTTATCAAATCATTTATAAAACACTACATAATGAATTTAAAATACTTCTAAAAAAAAGTCAAGGATTAACCTTAATAATAACATCTTTATTTATATTTATTTTAATAAACAATATTATAGGATTACTACCATACATCTTCACAAGATCAAGACACTTAACATTCTCACTTACAATATCATTACCTTTATGATTATCAATTATATTATTTGGATGAATTAAAAAAACACAACATATATTTGCCCACCTAATTCCAACTGGTACGCCTCCACTATTAATACCATTCATGGTCTGCATTGAAACAATTAGAAATTTCATTCGACCAGGATCTCTGGCTGTACGATTAACAGCAAATATAATTGCTGGACACTTATTAATAAGATTATTAGGAAATAATACAACAAATGCATCAAATATAATTATTATTATATTAATTATAGTACAAATTATATTAATATTATTCGAAACTGCCGTTGCCATTATTCAAGCATACGTATTCTCAATTCTATCAACATTATATTCAAGAGAAGTAAATTATGAAAAATCAAAATCACCCATTCCACCTTGTTGACCCAAGACCATGACCCTTAACTAGATCAATTGGAGCCATAACTATAACATCAGGAATTGTTATGTGATTTCATATAAAAATAACTTATATTATAATTACAGGAATATTAATTATTGTTTTATCAATAATTCAATGATGACGAGATATTATCCGAGAAGGAACATTTCAAGGAAAACACACAATTATTGTAACAAAAGGATTAAAATATGGAATAATTTTATTTATTATCTCAGAAATCTTCTTTTTTGTTTCATTCTTCTGAGGATTTTTCCATAGAAGACTTGCACCTACATTTGAAATCGGAATAACATGACCACCAAAAGGAATTCAAACTTTTAACCCTATAGACATTCCTTTATTAAATACAACAATTCTACTATGTTCAGGAATTACAATTACATGAGCACATCACAGAATTATTAATATAAATCACTCACAAACAGTCAAAGGACTATTTTTAACCGTAATCTTAGGTGTATATTTTACAATTCTACAAGCATACGAATATATTGAATCACCATTCACCATAAGTGACTCAGTTTATGGATCATGTTTTTTTATTGCAACTGGATTTCATGGACTACATGTAATCATTGGAACAACATTTCTAATTATTTGTTTAATCCGAACTATAAAATTCCACTTCTCAAGAAAACACCACTTTGGATTTGAAGCAGCCGCATGATATTGACATTTCGTTGACGTAGTATGATTATTTTTATATATTTCAATTTACTGATGAGGTAGTTATTTTTTTAGTATAAAAAGTATATTTAACTTCCAATTAAAAGGTCTTAAATAAAGAAAAAATAATTATATTAACATGAATTACAATAATTATATCAGTAATAATTAGAATAATTTTAATAATATTATGCTTAATAATTTCAAAAAAAGATAAAAACAATCGTGAAAAAATAACACCATTTGAATGTGGATTCGACCCCAAAAGATCATCACGAATACCATTTTCTATACAATTCTTTATAATTGCCATCATCTTTCTAATTTTTGATGTCGAAATTGTCATTATTTTACCAACAATTAAAATTACACAAACAACTAATATAACATCATGATATTTAATCACAACAGTATTTATTATTATTTTAATTTTAGGACTATATTATGAATGAAAAAATAAAATCCTAGAATGATATAACTAAAGGGTCATAGTTAATTTATAACATTTAACTTGCAATTAAAAATTATCTTAAAAAGATTTTCCTTAAAGTAAAGAAGTAATTTATTACATTTAGTTTCGACCTAAAAATAGAGATTTATCTCCATACTTTTAACTAAAACCAAAATAGAGGTATTTCACTGTTAATGAAAAAATTGATTATTATATGAATCTAGTTAAAAGAGAATGTTGTAACTAAAAAGAGCTGCTAACTACTTTTTAAAGCGGTTAAAATCCGTTTTTCTCTTAAATTTATATAGTTTATAAAAAACACTTTATTTTCAATAAAGAAAAGATAAACTATTATCTGTAAATGTTAAAAAGAAATTATTCTATCTTAATATCTTCAATATTAAACTTTATTATTTAAGCTATTTTAACTTTAAAATACAAAAAATATAAAAGTAAATAAAAAAAAAGTAAATAAATAAATCTTCAAATTATTAAAATAAAAAAATTGAGACAGTTTTCTCAAAATTACTAGGTAAAAAAAAGATAATTTTGAGAAAACAAATTCCCCTCAACCCACCTCCAAATTCTTAAAAGAATTAAGAAAAATTTTACTAGAAAAATTAGAAATTAAATAAGTTCTATAATTAGGTATGAATCATATTATTCTAAAAAATCTAACTATCAAATAATTTTTAGTAAAATAATAATTATTTAAATTATTATAAAATTCCGAAAACTTTAAACCAACAATAAATCCTAAAACAATAAAAATTAAAGTTATTATTTTCATTAAAAATCTTAATATTAAAAAAACAGGTCTAACAAAAATTAATCAACTTAATATTCTACCTCTAACAACAGACATTAAAACCAAAAAAATTATAGAAAAATTTATATAAAAATCTTCCGCATATGATTGACATCTATAAGAACTTACATTTATAATTAAAACATAATATCCTAAACGAACACTATATGAAACAGTTAAACCCACAGAAAAATATATAATAAAATAAATAAAAAAATTAAAAGAATCAAAAGAAAATATTTCCAAAATTAAATCCTTAGAATAAAATCCAGATAAATAAGGAAAACCACATAAAGATAAATTTGAAATTAAAAAACAAGTAACAGTTATAGGTAATTGATTAATTAATCCCCCCATAAAACGAATGTCTTGAGTATTATTTATTACATGAATTATTAAACCTGCACACAAAAATAATAAAGCCTTAAAAAAAGCATGAGTTAACAAGTGTAAAAAAGAAAATAAAGGATAACCTAAAAAAAGAATAGTTATTATTAAACCTAATTGTCTTAAAGTAGACAAGGCAATAATTTTTTTCAAATCAAATTCAAAATTAGCCCCCAAACCTGATATAAATATAGTTATTATTGATAAAATTAAAAAAAAACTACAATTATATATTATTAATAAATCACTAAAACGAATTAATAAATAAACCCCCGCCGTAACCAAAGTTGAAGAATGAACTAAAGCTGAAACAGGAGTAGGGGCAGCCATAGCTGCCGGTAATCAAGAAGAAAAGGGAATTTGTGCACTTTTTGTAAAACCAGCTAAAATTAATAAAAAAAACAAATATTTCATTCAAAAAAAATAATAAATTATATAATATAAATAATGTCAACTACCAAAATTTATTATTCAAGCAATTCTTAATAAAATAGCAACATCACCAATACGATTAGTTAAAATAGTTAATATACCTGCGTTATAAGACTTAAAATTCTGAAAATAAATAACTAAACAATAAGATACTAAACCTAAACCATCCCAACCAATTAAAATACTAATTAAATTTGGTCTAATAATCAATATAAATATAGAAAAAATAAATATTAAAACTAAATACAAAAAACGAATTTTATAAATATCCTCAATCATATAACTATGACTATATAAAACAACCATTGATCTAATAAAAAATACACAACCACAAAATATTATTGATATTCAATCAAAAATTATAGTAAAAGTTATTAATATACTATTAACACTAATAATTTCCCAATCCAAAAAATAAATTAAATTATAAAATAAAAAATATAACCCTAAAAAAATTATAAAAAATCCTGTTAAAAATAAAACTAATGATCAAAAAACATATTTAGAAAATATTTTCAAGATCTAAGGTCTTAAAGACACCAATAACACCACAAATTATTATTCTACTTAAACTACTTAAATATAGCCACATCAAAAAAATATCAATTTTTATAATTAAAATATTTAAAGGTAATCAATGTAAAAAAAGCAATATATATTCACGTACATTAATAGAAAAAAAATTCTTTAAACCAAAAAATAATTGACCATGTTGAGTATTAGCATATAAATAAATTCTAAAACAACAACTAAGAAAAGAACCAAAAAATAAATAAATAAATCTTAAGCTTCTTCAACTTATAATTGAATTAATAATTAAAATTTCACCTAAAAGATTTAATGAAGGAGGTCTAGATATATTATTAGCACATAACAAAAATATAAAAAAAGAAAAATTAGGAATTAAAGTAATTAAACCCTTGTTAAAATAAAAACTTCGACTACCCGAACGTTCATATATAATATTAGCCAAACAAAACATACCAGAAGAACATAAACCATGACCAATTATTAAAATTAATGCTCCCAATATACCCAAATAATTTAATCTAAAAATTCCACAAATTACTAAAGCTATATGACTTACTGAAGAATAAGCAATTAATGATTTTATATCAACCTGAAATATACAAATTAAACCAATTATTAATATTCTAAAAAGACTTAAACTTATAAAAAATAAATTATTTAAAAAATATCTACCCTTCAAAAATATAAAAACACGCATCAAACCATATCCACCTAGTTTTAAAAGAACACCAGCCAAAATCATTGATCCAGAAATTGGAGCTTCAACATGAGCTTTGGGTAATCAAAAATGAAAAAAAATTATTGGCATTTTAATAAGAAAAGCTATAATTAAACCCAAATATAAATAAAAATTATAGTCCAAACTAATTATTATATAAAATAAACTATTATTTAAAAAATAAATATAAAAAATAACTAATAATAAAGGTAATGAACCAAATAAAGTATAAAATAATAAATAAAAACCTGAAGATAACCGTTCAGGCTGATATCCTCAACCAAAAATCAAAAATAAAGTTGGAATTAAACTCGATTCAAAAAATAGATAAAATATAAAAATATTTGAAGTAGAAAATGATAAAATTAAAAAAAATAATAAAAAAATCAATGTAATTAAAAAATAATTCTTATTTTTAACCCCATAACTTGACAAAATTATTAATAAAATAATTCAAATAGTTAAATAAATTAAAGAACCAGATAATAAATCCATTATAAACAAATATCTAAAATTAACAAAATATATAAATAATAAATTATTATTTAAAAAAATTAAAAAAAATAAAATAATCGAAAAAATTAAAATTATCCAATTAGATAAAAAAACTATTGGTAACATAAAAATAAAAGTAAAAAAAATTTTTATCATATTAAACCAGTTAAATTTAATAAATTATCATTTCCAAAAGAACGAATTATTGAAACCAAAATTGATAAGCCCAAAACCCCTTCACAAACAGAAAAAGTTAAAAAAAGAATTATAAAATTATTTTCACTTAAATAATTATATAAAAAAACAAAAAATCTAAAAAATAAAATAACAACTAAATATTCAAGTCTTAACAAAGTTAAAAGCAAGTGCTTACGCAAAGAACAAAATATTAATAGACCAAAAATAAATATATATAAACAAAAAAAAATTATTAAAATAAGTTTTAATAGTTTAAAAAAAAAATAATGATCTTGTAAATCATAGATAGTATATAACTTTAAAACTTCAGTAAAGAAAAAAAATTCCATCTTTAATCTCCAAAATTAATATTTTAAAATAAAATATCTACTGAAAATGAAAATACTTTTAACGATCACGCTAACATTATCAACAACAATTATTATAACAAACCATCCTTTAAGTATGGGATTTATAATCATTGTTCAAACCACAATTTTATCAATGATTATTAACCTTATAATAAAATATACATGATATTCATATATTTTAATTTTAACAATATTAGGAGGTATACTTATTCTATTTATATATATAGCAAGAATTGCATCAAACGAAATAATAAAATGATCAACAAAAATATTCTTAATTATAATTATCACATTTTTATTAATTTTATTTATAAAAAATAAATTTATTATTATAGATTATAATAATATTTTAATTATAGAAAATCAACAAAACTTAAATTTAATAAAATTATTTAATAGAAAAAGATCTATATTAACAATTATTATAGCAGTATATTTACTAATTACAATAATTTATGTAATTTCTATCACTAATACATTTGAAGGACCTATACGAAAAAAAAATTATGAAAAAACCAATTCGAAAAAATCATCCTGTCATCAAAATCGTTAATTCATCATTAATTGATCTACCATCTCCATCTTCCATTTCATTATGATGAAATTTCGGATCACTTTTAGGAATATGTTTAATAATCCAAATTCTTACAGGAATCTTTTTAGCTATACACTACACCCCTGATATTAACTCAGCATTCAATAGAATTATTCATATCACACGAGATGTTAATAACGGGTGAATTTTACGAAGAATACATGCAAATGGAGCATCAATATTTTTTATTTGTTTATATATTCATATCGGACGAGGTATGTATTATGGATCTTATAAACTATTTATAACATGAACAGTGGGAGTAATTATATTATTTATTATTATAGCAACTGCATTTTTAGGTTATGTATTACCATGAGGACAAATATCATTTTGAGGAGCCACAGTTATTACAAACCTTATATCAGCCATTCCTTACCTAGGAAGAACAATTGTAAAATGATTATGAGGTGGATTTTCTATTAATAATGCCACATTAACTCGATTCTTCACATTACACTTTATATTACCATTTATTTTAGCTGCCATAACAATAATTCACTTATTATATCTTCACCAAACAGGATCAAATAATCCAACAGGAATTCAAAGAAATTATGATAAAATTCCATTTCACCCATATTTTTCAATCAAAGACATTATAGGAATAATTATTATATTATATATATTCTTAATATTAAATCTATTAGAACCACGAATATTAGGTGACCCAGAAAATTTTATTCCGGCTAACTCTCTAGTAACACCAGTTCACATTCAACCTGAATGATATTTCCTGTTTGCATATGCAATTTTACGATCAATTCCTAACAAATTAGGAGGAGTAATTGCTATAATACTATCAATTCTTATATTAATAATTATACCAATTACCAACAAAAATAAATTCCAAAGAAATATATTTTACCCAATTAATCAAATATTATTTTGATCATATTTTACTATAATTATTTTATTAACATGAATTGGAGCCCGACCAGCCGAAGAACCTTATATTACAACAGGACAAATTATTACAGTACTATATTTCTTATATTTTATTATTAACCCCTTGACACTAAAATTATGAGATAAAATAACCAGATAGTTGATTAAGCTTTAGAAAAGCATATATTTTGAAAATATAAGATAAATGTTAAATTCATTTATCAACTTAACTTAAAATAATGATTATATAAACTCAATTATAAATAAAACAAAACCCATAAAAAAAATAAAATAATTTAAAGAAATAGGTAAAAAAACCTTTCAAGTTAAATACATCAATTTATCATAACGAAAACGAGGTAAAGTTCCACGAACCCAAATAACAAAAAAAATAATAAAAACTAATTTTAAAAAAAAAAATAAAGAAAATAAATCACAACCTAAAAAAATAATAACCGTCATCAAACTTATAAAAATAATATTTATATATTCAGACAAAAAAATAAAAGCAAAACCCCCTCTTCTATACTCAACATTAAAGCCTGAAACTAATTCAGACTCCCCTTCAGCAAAATCAAAAGGAGAACGATTAACCTCAGCCAAAAAAGATGCCAATCAACAAAAAAATAAAGGAAAAGAAAAAAAAATAAATCAAATATATTCTTGTATAAAAAATATGTTAATAAAATTAAAATCATAAATTAACAAAAATATATTTAATAAAATTATAGCTATACTAACCTCATATGAAATAGTTTGAGCTATAGAACGTAAAGAACCTAATAAAGAATATCTTGAATTTGAAGATCAACCACATATTAAAACCCCATATACTCCAAAACTGGTACAACATAAAAAAAATAAAAATCCCAAATTAAAATTATAAACATTAATTAAATAAGGAAATAATATTCATAAACTAAATGACAAAAACAACATAAACACTGGAGAAAAATAATAAATAATAAAATTAGATATATACAAAAAAGTCTGCTCCTTAAAAAACAACTTCAAACCATCTCTAAATGGTTGTAATAGACCTAAATAACCAACCTTATTAGGACCCTTACGTAACTGAATATAACCTAAAACCTTACGTTCCAAAAGAGTTACAAAAGCCACAGATAATAAAACTATAATTAATAAAAACAAAAAAATTAATAAACTTATTACTATTTGTAAAAAAATTACATAAATAAATTCTAAATTTATTGCACTAATCTGCCAAAATAGTTAAAATTAATCAAAAATAAATAATATTATTAAAATAAATGGTCCTTTCGTACTAATTTATTAAAAATAAGGATAGAAACCGACCTGGCTCACGCCGGTCTGAACTCAAATCATGTAAGAATTTAATGGTCGAACAGACCAAAAATATTGAAATTCTGCACCCAAAAATTATCTTAATTCAACATCGAGGTCGCAAACTTTTTTATCGATAAGAACTCTCCAAAAAAATTACGCTGTTATCCCTAAGGTAAGTTAATCTTATAATCAAAAATTCTGGATCAAAAAAAATACATTAATTAATGAAAAAATAAAATAAAAGTTATAAAAATTTTATTATCACCCCAACAAAATTAAACATTCTAAACATCAAAAAATTAACCAAAATAAACATTTATATATTTAATAAACTTCTATAGGGTCTTCTCGTCCTATAAAAAAATTTTATTTTTTTAAATAAAAAAATAAATTCAAATCAATTAATTAAATAAAGTTAATCATTCATCAAACCATTCATTCTAGCCTCCAATTAAAAGACAAATGATTATGCTACCTTCGTACAGTTAAAATACCGCAGCCTTTTAATTCCTTAAATCAATGGGCAGGCCCAATCTTATATTTTAAACAAAAAAACATGTTTTTGTTAAACAGGTGAAAATTAAATTTGCCGAGTTCATATAATTAAATTAAAAAAATTACTAATTTTATCATTATAAAATAATTTAAAAAATTTTAATAATATTAAAAATAAAAAATTAAAGAAAAGAAAATCATAATAATTTAAAAATAATTATAACAAAATAAATGATAGAAATTTTTAATCTTACCAAAAATAAACATAAAAAAATCTTATAAAAATCTAAATGAGATTATCCCCAAAAAGATTACTTTAAAATATTTAAAATTAATAAAATTAAAAATAAAAAAATTAAAGCTGAATTAAATTCATTTATTAATAAACTAGATATAAACTTAAATGAATAGCATATAACATCTAAATAAAAATTATTAATCAATTTACTATAAAAAATTACATTAATATTTAACTCTTAAGTTTTCGAGAAAAAAAAATAATTTACAAAAATTGATAAACCCTGATGCAAAAGGTACAAAAAACAAATTTTACTTAAAAAAAAATAAAATTTACCTTCACAGTACTAAATATAAAAATACATATTTTTTCAAAAATACTAAAAATAAAATTTATTTTAATAAAATAAAAAAAAATATAATATTTAAATAAAAACTTCAAACTGCATTGAATTGCACAAAATAATTATTAATGTAAATAATAACTTCCCTACGGAACCAGATTGAACTTACCAGGCCCACCTTCCAGTAGGCCTACTTTGTTACGACTTATCCCAACTTATAATGGGAGCGACGGGCGATGTGTACATTATTTAGAACATAAATCAAAATTATTATTTTATAAAAATTACTATTAAATCCAATTTAAAAAAGAAATTCCAAACTTTTATCCATTATTAAAATAAATGTAACCCATCTCTACTTTAATATAATTACATCTTGACCTAACATTTTATTCATAAAAATTAACGAGAATAATCTTATAAAACACTCAATGACAGCGATATATAAACAAAATTAAAGTAAAATCAATCGTGGATTATCAATTACAGGACAGGTTCCTCTAAAAAGATTAAATAACCGCCAAATTCTTTTAATTTAAAGAACATAACTATTAATATTAAAAAACATTTACAGTTAAAATAATAGGGTATCTAATCCTAATTTTTATATAACTTTCATATATAAATCCTTAACCTAAAAAATTTTATGGAAATATAAATTTCACCTAAAATTACCAACTTAAATTTAATTATATAAAGTTAATACATAAATAAAAATATTTTATTTAACTAATTGTATAACCGCAACTGCTGGCACAATTTTTGTTAGTTAAAAATTTAAATTCTGGTTTTATCTCCCAATAAATACCAATAATAAATATTGAAAAAATATCTTTTAGAAAAATAAAAAAAACTTTACATATAAATAATTAAAAATAAAAATAAAAAAGAAAGAATCAAACTTTTAAAAATATAAAAAACAACGGTACCTTATAGTCATGGCCCCCCCCTGGCCCCTGCTCTCACTCCGGTCGTCCCTCCATTAAATATTTATATATCTATTAACTCCTATTTATCTATCATTCATTCCATCTCTTATCTATCCAATAACCTAACTACCTTTAAATACTTATATACCCATAATCTTTACCTAACCATACCATTTTGGCTCTTCTGGTTCCGAAAGCTATCTCTTCTATACTAATCATCTCTTATACTCCTCTAAATACTTGTATCAACACATTACCTTAACGATTCCTCCTCATAGATAGGCCTTAACTTGTTCTTAACTCTAACGCATTCCTCTCAGCATCATAAATAGTTACCCTAATTGTATCCTTATTGGTTATATATTTATCCCCTTAATAGTTATTTCCCGTCTCTTATTTGACTCAATCTCCTTTAATTGTAAACCATCTTCTTTCTCTTTCAATCTTCTTTCTTCACCACTGATATATACCATATGCTCATGTATACTTATCCTAATAGCCCTTTAATTACCCCCAAGTCTTATATTCATGCGTGACCGGCGTTAATCCCTATATCCAAATAATGCCTTGTTCTAATTACCTTACTTGTATTATTATCCTTTTCCTAAATAGTTATATGCCTATACTTTACCCCCCCTTTTTTTCATTTTTATAAACCTTTTAACAAAATATTTTAACAAAATAGAAAAATTAAATTTTTAAAAAACTTACTTTTATTAAAACCAAAAAAACACGGAACAATAAACCTTTCATGACCAAATAATTAAATTTATTATTGTTCCATTATAAAAAAAAATATTAAAATAAGATGCCTGAATAAAGGGCTATTTTGATAGAATAGATAATGTAATTTTATTACTCTTATTATATTATTTAGAATTAAACTAATCCCTTGAAATCAAAATTCAAAGTGCTTCATACACCAAAATATAAGAAAGATAAGCTAAAGTTAAAGCTTTTAGGTTCATACCCTGAATATAGAATATTATTCTTCTTTCTA